CGGTTCTTGTGAATCTAATTCATAGAAATTCCGTCCAGTAAAATGGACGAATTATAAATCTCCAAAATAATAGATAGAAATATCGCAAATAGAGCCATTGCAACACCCATCAAAGGAGTAGTTCCCCACCCCGGAGCTACTTTACCATATTCTGAATTCAATGGTTTCAATAAATCCCCTACAACAGTTCGTCTTGGACCAGATCTAGAACTACCGTCAACGGTTTGTGTAGCCATAAGTCCTATTTTTTATTCATTGAGATCTGTTGACTTTGTATACCATTCCGCTGTAAATAAAGGATCTTATCAGATCCATTGTGGTCTTGAAATTATATAATAATGGAAACAGCAACCCTAGTTGCCATCTCTATATCTGGTTTACTTGTAAGTTTTACTGGGTATGCCTTATATACTGCTTTTGGGCAACCCTCTCAACAACTAAGAGATCCATTCGAAGAACATGGGGACTAGTTGAAGTAATGAGCCTCCCAATATCTCAATATTGGGAGGCTCATTACTTCAATTGAGATAATTAAAAATCATTTCATCTTTTTAGTTGGAACTTTAGGGGGTTCTCTAAAAAAGATAGCGAAAAAAATTATTCCTAAAGTCGAGACTAAGAGGAATGTATAAACCAATGCTTCCATAGATTTGATCGTGGTTTACAATTATAGCTTTCATACCTGTTTTTGGGGGATCCTCTCCCGGATAAAGAAAAAGAAAGAACAAGAGTAAAACAAAATGCAATGATTCAAATCAAGATTTATCCGGTTCCCTATGTCAAATTCAAATCACAACAAAAACAAAATAAAATAAAGTCGAAAAGGAACAAAAGAATGTTCTATCAGACTACTTGTCTTCTTGTAGTTGGATCTCCAAGTTTTTGGAATGCTCCAAATTCTACTTGAGCATCCAAATCTGGGTCGATACCAGCAAAAACATCTCTGAATAAGGTTCTAGCACCATGCCAAATGTGTCCGAAAAAGAAGAGCAGAGCAAACGAAGCATGTCCAAAAGTAAACCAACCTCTTGGACTGCTACGAAAAACACCATCCGATTTCAAAGTAGCACGATCTAATTCAAAAATTTCACCCAATTGAGCACGTCTAGCATATTTTTTCACAGTAGCGGGATCACTATAACTGACTCCATTGAGTTCGCCACCATAGAACTCAACAGTTACACCTACTTGTTCGACACTATACTTCGATTCTGCCCTTCGAAAAGGAACATCGGCTCTAACAATTCCGTCTCCGTCTACCAAAACAACCGGAAATGTTTCAAAAAAAGTAGGCATACGACGTACAAAAAGTTCACGCCCCTCTTTATCTCTAAAGATAGGATGTCCTAACCAACCGACGGCTATTCCATCTCCATTGTCCATTGAGCCCGCTCTAAACAATCCCCCCTTTGCCGGATTATTGCCGATGTAATCATAAAAAGCTAATTTTTCAGGAATTTTAGACCAAGCTTCTGATAAACTTTGATTTTCGGCTAGCCCAGCACCAACTCTTCGATATATTTCTTGCTGGAAGTATCCCTGATCCCATTGATAACGAGTGGGACCAAACAATTCAATCGGGGTAGTTGCTGAACCATACCACATAGTTCCAGCAACAACAAAAGCTGCAAAAAAGACAGCAGCGATACTGCTGGAAAGGACGGTTTCAATATTTCCCATACGCAATCCTTTGTATAGACGTTGGGGTGGACGCACACTAAGATGGAAAAGGCCCGCTAATATGCCCAATGTTCCTGCTGCAATATGATGAGAGGCTATTCCCCCCGGAACAAAAGGATCAAAACCTTCCACACCCCATGCGGGATTTACGGGTTGTACCCTTCCGGTTAGTCCATAAGGATCGGACACCCATATTCCAGGACCATACAATCCTGTTACATGAAATGCGCCAAAACCAAAACAAGCCACCCCTGCAAGAAATAAATGAATTCCAAAAATTTTTGGCAAATCCAAAGAAGGTTTTCCTGTACGTTCATCACAAAAGATTTCCAGATCCCAATAGACCCAATGCCAGATAGCCGCCAAAAAGCACAAGCCCGAAAACACAATATGTGCCCCGGCCACACCTTCGTAACTCCAAATACCCGGATTCGTTATAGTCCCCCCTGTGATACTCCAACCGCCCCACGAATTGGTTATTCCTAAACGAGTCATGAAGGGTATAACGAACATACCCTGTCTCCACATTGGGTCAAGAACAGGATCAGAGGGATCAAAAACTGCTAATTCATATAGAGCCATCGAACCGGCCCAACCAGCAACCAGAGCTGTATGCATTATATGGACAGAAAGCAAACGGCCGGGATCATTTAATACAACGGTATGAACACGATACCAAGGCAAACCCATGAGAATACCTCTTATATCAACAAAAAATAGACACTATGTAACTTTATTGCACTGGAAAAAATTATACTATGGACCCCCCCTTTTTCAGTAGATTCTCTCGGGTAAAGGATTAATATTTGTTCTAGTTTTTTAGTAATAATGGAACAATTATCTTCGTAGGAACAAAAAGAAGCAGATCTATTCTATACCCGATAAGTAACAATACGCAATGGTGGGGGGGGGTTGCCCTATTTTATATGAGTGTTTATATCAATGAATGCAGACATATTTGTTTATCACTCAAAGGACCTATTCGTAAGAACTTTCCTTTATTCATTTGGTCTTCCCTTTTTATTTATGATTTATAAATACAATATGATAAAGACAAATCTTTTTTAACACAATAAACCCATTCTTACGTTTCCACATCAAAGTGAGATATTCTACTCCATTCTTTTTCTCCATTTAATGCCTATTGGTGTTCCAAAAGTACCCTTTCGAAGTCCTGGAGAGGAAGATGCATCTTGGGTTGACATATAGTGTGACTTTTCAGATATATTGAGCCATATGGGATTTCCCCGTTCTCTCCCCCGATCGAGATATCCTCTCTTTCACCCCCCAAAAGATTGATTGAATCATCAAAAATTTTGAGCGTGAAGTGTAATGAAGTGCAATTAGATCGATTTTTTGGTTTTTTTGGGGGGGTATCCAGATTACTATTCTAAATTTAGAATAATTTATGGTTGGCTTGGTTGGACCAATAAAGTGAAGCATCCAGGCTCTGTTTAGAAAAAAAACCAATTGGTAATATATCTACGATTACTACTTTTATCATGTCATATATTTTGCAGAAAACATGAAATAAGAAATTCAGAAAAAGGGAAGTCGTATCAAAAAGACGTGGTATTGCAGTATTTGTCCTATATGTGCAAATCCAAATCGGGCAGATCTTTACTCCGAGTAGGAACAGAAACCTAAAAGAATTAAAGAATTGAAGAAGCTCATTCAGAAACAAGAAAATTACATTGCGATTTGGATCCGATCTCGATGAAAACAATACATCAATGAGAAGTTAGTTCAATAAGGTTAGTACAGTATTTTTTTTTTCTTATATTCTATTATAATATAATATAGATTAATATAGATATAATATAGATATATAAATATAGATATATAATATAGATATAAGGGGTCAAAAGTCGTCTTTCTTGAAAAATGTAAGAAAAAGACCTTTCGTTAGAAGTTCGAAAAAGTCCATTATGAAAAAGGAAAGAGCGTTGAAATTTACACATTGATTCCTTTTTGCGATTTTTGGTGAACCGTATGCATCAAAAGGTGCATGTACGGCTCTTAAGGGATAAAATTGTATCCTAATCAACCGACTTTATCGGGAAAGACTACTTTTTTTAGGCCAAGAGGTTGATAGTGAAATATCGAATCAACTTATTGGCCTTATGGTCTATCTCAGTATAGAGCACGATAACAAAGATTTGTATCTGTTTATAAACTCTCCGGGCGGATGGGTAATACCCGGAATAGCTATTTATGATACTATGCAATTTGTACAACCAGATGTACAGACAGTATGCATGGGATTAGCCGCTTCAATGGGATCCTTTATTTTGGCAGGAGGAGAAATTACCAAACGTCTAGCATTCCCTCACGCTTGGTGCCAATGAGTCTTTTCTTTCTCAAATAAAAGACTATGCCTTCGCCATATGAATATTAAGTAATAATAGCATGGCACTTCGAGTTCGATATGCAAATTTTTTTTTTCAAAACCATTCGATTT